TTTGAACCTACGACATTGGGTTTTGGAGACCCACGTTCTACCGAGCTGAACTAAGAGCGCTTTCTTATCACAACGGGAAAGAAAAGACTGGAAATAAGTAAAAAGTATATTTTTTTTACCCCAACAATTCTTGTATGTGTATACTATCATATATCATAAAAAGAAAAATTATGTATGTCAAAATTTGAAATCAATCTAAAAAAAAGGATCTTGCGTTATTGCTGCTGCTCTGAGCGGTAATTGGTAGGGATGACAGGATTTGAACCCGTGACATTTTGTACCCAAAACAAACGCGCTACCACGCTGCGCTACATCCCTTTTAACGGTCTACAGTATAATTGTAAAGAATCCCCATCTTGTTTTCCACATCCTATATTCCCTCTATTGATATGCAAAATGGATCTTGCCTTTTCTTGTTTTTGGTCTCATATCATATAACATATAATAATGATAAATTATTATTTTTCTTGGGAATTCTCAGGCGTACAGCGGACCATTTTTCTGCTTTAAGAAAAAAAAAAGAAAAAATCTTATCTACTGAATCATTGCGCATTTCAATTTGAATTAAGGATTCCGCGCACAAATACAAGTGGCCTTTAACTCCATATACATCTCTTACCATAATCTATTACAATATACAATAGGGAATACAAAAACAAAAAAGAAGGAGGATTTTCAATGCGAGATCTAAAAACATATCTTTCCGTGGCACCGGTACTAAGTACTCTATGGTTCGGGTCTTTAGCAGGGTTATTGATAGAAATTAATCGTTTATTCCCGGACGCATTGACATTTCCTTTTTTTTCATTCTAGTTATTGAACTGGAACAGAGTGAAGAAGATTAGAGCTAGAATCAAATATTTTTGACTAATCTCTCTTTCCCCTCTTTTCTTTTTTTTACAATTAAATAGATAGAATAAAGGAGGAAAGCGAACGAAAAATGGGACTTCAACCTCAGGAAAACTCGGGTTCAGGCTCCAATTAAATTAAATATCTAGTTAAAAGAGACTAGACAGTGAAAAGAAAACAGAAATGGAAATATGGAAATGTGGTTAGTGTAAGAGTAGCCTACATTACACGATACTTAAATGTGGACTGGGATTAGCAATCTAGTTAGCAATTTTTGTATTACTTATTATTTCCTATTTATTTACTATATTGATTGCAATAAAATCTTTATTTCAAAATTTTATTTTGAGTGGTTACTAACTTTTATTTTTTTTGTTCCTTGTTTATTATTCGGTTCGGGTCGGAAAATCGAAAAATTGGGTGAATCAAAAACCCAAAGGAGGGCCATGGCCAAGGGTAAAGATGCCCGAGTAAGGGTTATTTTGGAATGTACTAGTTGTGTTCGAAACAGTGTTAATAAGGAATTAGGGGGTATTTCCAGATATATTACTCAAAAGAATCGACACAATACACCTAGTCGATTGGAATTGAGAAAATTCTGTCTCTATTGTTACAAACATACACTTCATGGGGAGATAAAAAAATAGCTAGAGTCGAACCGCGTGGTTGTGTGTCACTATTGCAAGTAACACGAAAAAATAATATAGATATATATCTATATTATTTCATATATTGAAATAAAAACAAATATATTGAAATAAAAACAAATAAATAAATATAGACAAACCAAATTTTCTAATTGATTCTATAAATCGTTTTTAGATTTCATCGAAATGGGATTTTATAGATAAGGAATAAACAAATTATGGATAAAACCAAGCGACTCTTTCTTAAAACCAAGCGATCTTTTCGTAGGCGTTTGCCCCCGATACAATCGGGGGATCGAATTGATTATAGAAACATGACTTTAATTAATCGATTTCTTAGTGAACAAGGAAAAATATTATCTAGACGGGTGAATAGATTGACCTTAAAAGAACAACGATTAATTACTATTGCTATAAAACAAGCTCGTATTTTATCTTCGTTACCTTTTCTTAATAATGACAAACAATTTGAAAGAAGGGGGTCGATCACTAGAACTCCAGGTCTTCGAACCAGAAAAAAATAGGCTTACTCTTCAATTAAATCAAAATTCCAATCGGAACTCAAACCCGGATGGACGTTTTGTTTAAAAAATCCGAGAAGTAGTCGTGTCGTAAGAAAAAAATTGGGGAAAAAGAATAAAAGAAATCTTTTTTTATTTAGCGTGTTCGCTCATTTTGACGACTTTATCATATTATTTCTACTCTACCTTCCTGGAGTTCATTCTCCAGAGAACTCCGTTTAAAAATTATAATGGACTCCTTCCAATTTCCTTTTTTTAGGATCTCATTGGAAATCATATAAAGACAATTCCTATTTGATATAGCTATTTGTGCAAGTATCTTACGATTAAGAACCAACTGCGCCTTATACAGATTGTGTATTAATCTACTATAAATAAAGGATACCATATTTACGCGAATTACTGCATTTATTCGAGTGATCCACAAACGACGAAAATCCCTTTTTTGTCTATCTCTATCACGATGAGCCGAAACCAAAGCTCTTATTTTCTGTTGAGTACTTGTTCGACTAAGTCTTGAATGAGCCCCGCGAAAGCTTGATGCAAATAAACGCATTTTTGTTCTACGTCTCCGAGCTATATATCCTCGTCTAATTCTGGTCATTGAATAAATGAAACTTTGATGAATAACTAATTGATTTCCTTTCTTTCAGTTATTCTTTTCCCCTTTACTAGTCTATTAATAACAAAACGGACTCTTCCAATTTATAAAAAAAAAAAATTCCAATGGCTTTTGCTACTCGAACCTTACCGACCACTCTTTTACCTTTTTTAGAGGCATTGGAAACAAAATAGTCAAAATCAAGTACTAAATAGATAAAGAAATTGTGGGTTCCGTCGTCTCTATGATTACTTCTTAAACAGTGAGGCCCTCTCTATACACCGGAGCCCCTTCCTTCATTTGGTAACTTGTACAGTTACCACTCTTAGGCTCTACCCATAAATTTTCTAGTAATAGGTCTTTCATAACGAGATAGACCTTATACAGTAACGGTATTTAATTCTGAAGATTGGTGGGGTAGCTGACCCTGTTAGTCCGTTCTTGCAAGAGTAGAAAGATAATCTTTGTGCTTTTTTTATAGTATTCCCCCCGCTTAATGGGTAACTATTTGTTACCAATGGGGATTCTTTCTCACCTTAAATTGCAAATTGAGGCGGTTGAATTTGCGCCAGTGGAAACCATAAATTTCATACACAATAGAAAGATATGATAGATCTATTTTTTTTTTAGCTAGTGAATGCAGTTCTTCTTCTTCCATTCTATCCGATTCACTGGTACTGATCGTTCATACTTCAAAAATGTTTTCTTTCTTTTGTTTTGTCTCAGCCCATGATTGAAACGAGTCGCGCATACACCCTTGTACATGTTCCTCGACGCTGAGGGCATCCCCCAAGAGCGGGGGATTTTGTAACGTTTCTGATTGGCTGTCTTGGGTTTCTAATAAGTTGTTTAATAGTTGGCATGCTGAATTATCCATTATGGGTTGGTTTAGATCGATCCTAACCATATGATTATGAATTTCTTCTGTTTAGATTTAATATTCTATTAAACCCTTAAGGAGTCACTTCTATGTTTTATCCAACCGCTACAAGATCAACAATTCCATGAACTTGGGCTTCTGTTGCTGACATAAAAGTATCCCTTTCCATGTCTTCGGATACAACCCATAAGGGCTTGCCCGATCTTTGTACATAAACCATTGTAAGGATTTCGCGCAGTCTCAGTAGTTCTTCCGTATCCAGGATAAATTCTCCCGTTTGTGCCCCATAAAAAGCACCAATAGGTTGATGGATCATGACCCTGATGATATAGAACCTAAAAAAGGGTTTCTCTATCTCGCACGATTAGCCGAGTGGAAGAGATAAAGAAAAAGATAGAATTGAACAACCGTACGGGCATTTTTTTCGCATTGCATACGGCTCGCCGATGGGGATTAATGGAATTTGCTTTTTACCTTTCATCAAACAAGGAGAAAATTTGGTTATACCCAGATCGGTAAATGATCCAATTACCAACCTTCTTTTTTTTAGGACTTCAAAAATACTATGATGGCTCCGTTGCTTTATCTATTTATTTCGTTTATGATTCAGCAATCCCAAAGTGTCTTTTTTTTTTCGTACTCTTTCATACCATAAATATTATTAATAACCTTCCGACGTGAAAAAAGTTTGTGACGCTGCAATAGGCCTACGATAGGTAAGATAAACTCGGAATACCACTCCTTTCTCTCATACTACTGCTTCGATACATAATCGAATATTAAAAAAAAACACTAACAATTTTCATATCGAATTCGACGTGCCATGCTATTATTACTTAATCTTAAAAATTCATATGGCGAAGGCATAGTCTTCTTTTTTCTCTCAAATAAAAAACTCATTGGCGCCAAGCGTGAGGGAATGCTAGACGTTTGGTACTTGCTCCTGCGGCCAGGAGAAAAGACCCCATGGAGGCAGCCAATCCCATGCATATTGTCTGTACATCTGGTCGCACAAATTGCATAGTATCATAAATTGCTATTCCGGGTATTACCCATCCGCCAGGAGAGTTGATAAATAAATACAAATCCTTGGTCTCGTTCTCTATACTGAGATATACCATAATACCAATAAGTTGATTCGAGATATCACTCTCAACCATTTGACCTAAAAAAAGTAATCTTTCTCGATAAAGTCGGTTGATTAGGATAAAACTGTATCCTTTCGGAGCCGTACAGGCATCTTTTGATGCACACGGTTCGACAAAACTTGTGAAACAAAAATCAATGTGTAGCTCCAAGCCCTTTTCTTTTCTTTTTTCCTAGCAGGCTACTTCTATCGAGTGGGCTTTTCTTTCATTTTTCAAGAACGATGCGTTTAGCCGGTTTTCCTATACCTATTATATTCTAATTCTAATATAAAAACTAAAGTTATAGACTTATTGAACTAACTTTTCATTGTTATTGAACTAACTTTTCATTGATGTATTTTTTCATCGCGATCCAATCCAAAAATAACGATGCCTTTTTCTTGTTCCTGAATTGAATGGGCTTCTTCCAATTTTTTAGGTTTATGCTCTACTCCGAGTAAGGATCCGCCCGATTTTGATTTGCACATATAGGACAAATGACTCCAATACCACGTCTCTTTTTTGTTATGACTTCCCCCCCTTTTTTTTTTGAATTCATTTCTTTCATGTCTTCCGCCCAATATTTGACGTATTCATCATATTTATTATTCCGTTGATTATTTATTAATAGTTTGATCCGCTGATTAACAGTTTGGTTTGAGATCACTCCTATTTCGAATAAAGTTCTAAATGGAATCATTTCTGGTATAAGTAAAAATCATAGATATATTACCAATTGGTTTTTGCTAAACGGAGCCTGGATACCTCATTTTTTTGGTCCAGCTAAGACAACCATAAAATTGATTTATTGCTAATATTAAGCTGGATACCTCCTCATGAAATAGATCTAATTGCACTTCATTGCATTTCACGCTACAAATTTTTGAGAATTCAATCAAATTTTTTGGGCGAAACAGAGGATATCTCGATCGGGGGAGAGAATGGGGAAATCCCATATGACCCAATAGATCTGACAAGTCGCACTATATGTCAACCCAAGATGGATGCTTGTCCCCGGGACTTCTATAAGGTACTTTTGGAACACCAATAGGCATAAAATGAAAAAAAAAATTAAGTACTCTAGTTCACTTTGATGTGGAAGCGTAATAATAAGCTTTTTGTCTTAATAATATTGGCTGTTATCTTAGTTTATATATCGATTGACTAAGTTCATAAAATAAAGGAAAATTCTTACGAATAGGTCTTTTGAATGATGACCAAATATGGATGCATTTTCTCATAGAAAAGTGAATCGGCCCCCATTGCGTATTGGTACTTATCGAGTATAGAATAGATCTGCTTCTCTTTTTTCCTACGAACCGAACTCTTCCATTATTACTAATAGAATAGAACAAATATTAATATGAATCCTTTTTTCGAGATAATTCCCTGAAAAAAGAGGGGAGGGCGCATAGCATAGTTTTTTTCAATGCAATAAAGTTACATAGTGTCTATTTTTTATTAATAAAGGGGTAGTCCCATGGGTTTGCCTTGGTATCGTGTTCATACCGTCGTATTGAATGATCCCGGTCGTTTGATTGCTGTCCATATAATGCATACAGCCCTGGTTGCGGGTTGGGCCGGTTCAATGGCTCTATATGAATTAGCTGTTTTTGATCCCTCCGATCCAGTTCTTGATCCAATGTGGAGACAAGGTATGTTCGTTCTACCCTTCATGACTCGTTTAGGAATAACCAATTCATGGGGCGGTTGGAGTATTACGGGGGGGACGGTAACGAATCCGGGTATTTGGAGTTACGAAGGTGTAGCCGGGGCACATATTGTGTTTTCGGGCTTGTGCTTCTTGGCAGCTATCTGGCATTGGGTGTATTGGGATCTAGCAATATTTGTTGATGACCGTACGGGAAAACGCTCTTTGGATTTGCCTAAAATCTTTGGAATTCATTTATTTCTTTCAGGAGTGGCTTGCTTTGGTTTTGGGACATTTCATGTAACAGGATTGTATGGTCCTGGAATATGGGTGTCCGACCCATATGGACTAACTGGAAGGGTACAATCTGTAAATCCAGCATGGGGTGTGGAAGGGTTTGATCCTTTTGTTCCAGGAGGAATAGCCTCTCATCATATTGCAGCAGGGACATTGGGCATATTAGCAGGCTTATTTCATCTTAGTGTCCGCCCGCCTCAACGCCTATACAAAGGATTACGTATGGGCAATATTGAAACCGTTCTTTCCAGCAGCATCGCTGCTGTCTTTTTTGCAGCGTTTGTTGTTGCTGGAACTATGTGGTATGGTTCAGCAACTACTCCCATCGAATTATTTGGGCCCACCCGTTATCAATGGGATCAGGGATACTTTCAGCAAGAAATATATCGAAGAGTCAGTGCTGGACTAGCCGAAAATCAAAGTTTATCAGAAGCTTGGTCTAAAATTCCTGAAAAATTAGCTTTTTATGATTACATCGGAAATAATCCTGCGAAAGGGGGATTATTCAGAGCGGGTTCAATGGATAACGGGGATGGAATAGCTGTCGGGTGGTTAGGGCACCCTACCTTTAGAGATAAAGAAGGGCGTGAACTTTTTGTACGTCGTATGCCTACTTTTTTTGAAACATTTCCAGTTGTTTTGGTAGACGGAGATGGAATTGTTAGAGCAGACGTGCCTTTTCGAAGGGCAGAATCGAAGTATAGTGTCGAACAAGTAGGTGTAACCGTTGAGTTCTATGGTGGCGAACTGAATGGAGTGAGTTATAGTGATCCTGCTACTGTGAAAAAATATGCTCGACGTGCTCAATTGGGTGAAATTTTTGAATTAGATCGTGCTACTTTGAAATCCGATGGTGTTTTTCGTAGCAGTCCAAGGGGCTGGTTTACTTTTGGACACGCTTCATTTGCTCTGCTTTTCTTCTTCGGACACATTTGGCATGGTGCTAGAACCTTGTTCAGAGATGTTTTTGCTGGTATTGACCCGGATTTGGATGCTCAAGTGGAATTTGGAGTATTCCAAAAACTTGGAGATCCAACTACAAGAAGACAAGTGGTCTGATGCAGTACTGCTCCGCCATTTTGGGTTTATCGCTTCTGCTTCTATTTTGATTTGTGATTTTTCTTTTTTAAATAAGGTATTTAAATAAGGTATAGGGTACTGGAGAAATCTGGATTGAAATAGCCGCCCTTTTTGATTTTTTTTTCGTTAATCCCGGAGATGATCCCAAATAAACAGGTATGGAAGCTATAATTGGAAACCACGATCGAATTTATGGAAGCATTGGTTTATACATTCCTCTTAGTCTCGACTCTAGGGATCATTTTTTTCGCTATCTTTTTTCGAGAACCGCCTAAAGTTCCAACTAAAAAATGAATTTTTTTTATTATCTCAATTGAAGTAATGGCCTCCCAATATTGGGAGGCCATTGCTTCGACTTCAAACTAGTCCCCGTGTTCCTCGAATGGATCTCTTAGTTGTTGAGAGGGTTGCCCAAAAGCAGTATATAAGGCGTACCCAGTAAAACTTACAAGTAACCCAGATATAGAGATGGCGACTAGGGTTGCTGTTTCCATTATTCTAGAATTTCAAGACCACAACGGATCCGTGATAAGATCGTTTATTTACAACGGAATGGTATACAAAGTCAACAGATCTCAATGAATAAAAAATAGGATTTATGGCTGCACAAACAGTTGAGGGTAGTTCTAGAGCTCGTCCAAAAATGACTTCCGCAGGGGGGTTATTGAAACCTTTGAATTCGGAATATGGTAAAGTAGCTCCTGGATGGGGAACTACTCCTTTGATGGGTATCGCAATGGCTCTATTTGCGATATTCCTGTCTATTATTTTGGAGATTTATAATTCGTCCGTTTTACTGGACGGAATTTCAATGAATTAGAATTCAATTTACAAGATACTAACTTTTAAATAAGCATTTAGGTCTCGGGTTTTTATTTTTATTTTAGTTGATTGGTAGTTCGACCGCGAAATTTTTTTGTTTCTGTATTTCCGGAATATGAGTGTGCGACTTGTTCGAATTGATCCTATTGATAGTACAGAGAATGGATCTGTCGTCTTGATAGAGATGGTTTTACCCCGTCGGATATTCATTCTAGTATCTGGAGCACGGAATATATGAAATAGATCACGAAGTATTCGAACTATGATTCATACTTAATATTCAGACCCCGCGGACGGATTCAAAAAATTTTCTAAAGAAAAATTTTTGAATTGCAAGATTTTTCTTCTTTCAAATTCCCTATTTCCGCTTTGATTTTGCTCAAAGCACAAACTTGAATAAATGGTGATCCAAGGGTTCTTACTCATGAAATCTTTCGACTTACTTTGATGTTTTTATTGAATCATCGTGGTTCTAGTATGAATCTGAGGTTTCAATTGATTCATAGGGTCTTAACAAGAAAATTCCTATCAATAATAAAGAAAACAAAAGGAAAGCTGCATTATATACAACTCAAAATAACAAATCAAAGAATAGGTAAATAGAAGATTCAAGAGACCTGTAACGATTAACATAAAGATAAGCGAGTCGACTTGATTTTTTGGCATTCTAATTATAACCACAAAGAATAGCTTTCTGGTTTTTATTCTTTCGTATCTTTAGATAAGATTGAATCAAAAACTTAAGAAGTTTCCAATTTTCTATTCCATATCAATAGTGTGGTGGTTTTGTTTGAGCCGTACGAGATGAAATTCTCATATACGGTTCTCAGAGGGGAGTCCCCTTGGTTTACCTATCTCAATAAAGTATACGATTGGTTCGAAGAACGTCTCGAGATTCAGGCGATTGCAGATGATATAACTAGTAAATACGTTCCTCCTCATGTCAACATATTTTATTGTCTAGGAGGAATTACGCTTACTTGTTTTTTAGTCCAAGTAGCTACAGGGTTTGCTATGACTTTTTATTACCGTCCGACCGTTACTGAGGCTTTTGCTTCTGTTCAATACATAATGACGGAAGCTAACTTTGGTTGGTTAATCCGATCAGTTCATCGATGGTCGGCAAGTATGATGGTCCTAATGATAATCCTGCACGTATTTCGTGTGTATCTCACTGGCGGTTTTAAAAAACCTCGCGAATTGACTTGGGTTACAGGCGTGGTTCTGGCTGTATTGACCGCATCTTTTGGTGTAACCGGTTATTCTTTACCTTGGGACCAAATTGGGTATTGGGCAGTAAAAATTGTAACAGGCGTGCCAGAAGCAATTCCGGTAATAGGATCGCCTTTGGTAGAGTTATTACGCGGAAGTGCTAGTGTGGGACAGTCCACTTTGACTCGTTTTTATAGTTTACACACTTTTGTATTACCTCTTCTTACTGCCGTTTTTATGTTAATGCATTTCCTAATGATACGTAAACAAGGTATTTCTGGCCCTTTATAAAATTATAAAAAATCTAGATTCT